ATCCACCCACATTAGGATTACTCGTTAATGGCTGATCCAGTTTGATAGATTCGCCTTCTGAAACAAGAAGTTCTGGTCCTGGAGGTAAAATATCAACTACTTGATGTCCATCCGATGCATCCGCTATGATTATTTCGTACCCCCCTTTTTCTTTTCGTATAATTTTACTTACTCTACCCGCTGCTGTAGCATTATAAACTGTATTATTACTCTTGCTCCCATCAGGATAAATCTGACCCCTTCCTCGGTTTCCACCTACATATATGGGATATTTTAGGAAGTGAACATCCTTCTTAGTAGCGGGGTCGGGGGAAAGAATAGGAAAGGCAATTTCACTATATTTTTGACCAGGAACAGGACCTATCACAAGAATATTTTTTTTAGTAGGTCGGTAGCTCTGAAAAGAAAGATTACCCATCTTTTCTTTTATCTCAGGCGAAATACGATCAGGGGGGGCTAATTCAAACCCCTCCGGTAAAATAAGAACAGCCCCCACATTCAAGGCCCCTTTTTTGCCATTAGCAAGAACTTGTTTAAGTTGCTTATCATAAGGAATTCGAACAACTGCCTCAAATACAGTATCAGGAAGTACCGCTTGCGGAACCTCAATATCCACGGGTTTATTTGCTAAATGGCAATTGGCGCATACAATACGTCCAGTGGCTTCTCGTGGATTTTCATAACCCTGCTGTGCAAAAATGGGATACGCATTTGAAATGGATGCCCCAGTCATTATATATATAATAATGAGCAATACGGAAACGGATCGAGTAATCTCTTCCTTTATCCAAGAAAGGTTATTTCTAGTTTGCATGGTCCAATGGTTGATTCCAAAAATTTATACAATAAAATGAGGTAGGTCGCTAATATGGTTCCCTATCCAAGATTCTGCTATTTACTGAAATGAAATAATTCTACTGGAATATAAGAAGAATCAAAATCCCCTGGATGGGGATAAAAAAAGAAGTATGATTTTGGACGTTTTGCTTATGTACAAAATCACAAAGAGTAGAATTGGATCAGTGGATTCTTTTTCAGTCATTCATTGAATGATAAATCACTACAAGTGAGGGAGATAGACGATTTAAATAGCGGAAGATCCAATATTTAAAAATTGTATCTAATATAACTGGAAAAGTGGAAACAAGACCAGATATAATTTGCTCAGAATGAGCAAATCCAAAATCTTTGTAAATAGAACCAATCAATAGTTCCCAGCCGTGGGGCGAATGAAATCCTAGACATAAATCCGTTAATAAAAGAATAGAAAATGCTTTTATTGTGTCGCTTAAATTATATAGGAATTCTTGAAACCAAGAATTAAGAAAAACAAGTTCTTGATTACCGAGAATAGAATAACCACTTAAAACAAGGAAATATATTATATTTGTCGAGAACTGGAGAATCTTATGGATATGGCCTTCGTTATGCATCTTGATCAATTGGATCGTTTCTTTGTGGATTCCCACCAGCTTTTGTAAATGTGTTTCCGGGTATTCCTTTATTATTTCTTCCAAGAGGAAGAGCTCGTCTAATTCTATGAATTTTTCAAGAATAGTTTTTTCCTGAAGATCGTTCAAAAAAGTTTCGAATTCCCTAGTATTCCACCAATTAGTAACCCAAGATTCTAGATTTTTTTGAAATGAGAAAGAGACCCACCAGGGCAAAAAGACTATAGATGCAAGATATAAAAGGAGAGTAAACGCTTTCTTTTTTTCCATTTTTCGTCTGTGAATTTTTAATCAACCCACGTCGTCAATTCTATACAATCTAATAGTTCTAGCAAACATAAGTTTTATTCCTTTTCTTACAAAGTAGCGAGACTATGAATCTATCCCCATTTTGTTTTTGATTCAGTGGCTAGCCTTTTCTTTTGAATTTAGATTTAGAAAGAATTAATAAATTGACTTTTGAATCAAAGTACATTTGAAAGTCGAATGAGGAAACAATGTTTCTAGGACAGTTCAATTGCTCCAATTCGAAGCAATTACATCTTTTCAATGAATACACCCCACCCCAAGAGGCTGCTTTAACCAATGAATATTATTCGTATTTCGAGATGAAAGAGATCCCTTATCTCACAAACTCTCAAAATAGAAAATAAAAAAAATTCTTTAATTCATTTTTCAATTGGTACACGCAAGAAATAAGCCAATTCGCCCGCTTTTTGCTCAATTTCTCGTGGAGTCAAATTCTCATCAGTACGAGTCAACGGAATGGCCCCCTGACCTCGAATTTCCATATAAAGGACACGACGAGCATAAATACCCTCTTTAACTTCTATTCTGAGGGACTGAATATCTTTCATAAAGAATCGGAGGAAGATACGACGATTTTTTCCAGGAAATCCCCAACGAAAAATACACACTATTCCTTCCTTTTTATCGAATAGATCGTAACCACTACCCACATTCCACGAAATCGTGCACCACAAGTAGGAGCTAATAAAGAGCCCTGCAATCCCGTAGAAAGACATCACGATCCCTTGTGGAAAAAAAATGATTTGTTCAGAAGGAAATAAAGATATTAAATTCCGGCCAAGATAACTAGAAGTTCCAACCAATAAGAACCCTAATGAACCAAAAAACAGGATAAAGGCCCAGCAGAAATTACTTGTTTTTCGAGACCCTGCTATAAGTTCTACCCATATACGTTCTGATCGACAATTCATGTTGTATTTTATTGGAATTGGGAGAATAACCAAAATGGCTTTGACTCTACTTTTTTTTTCAATTTCCGAAGTAACGCTCATCAACTAGTACTCTCGGACGTGAACTCTTAAGAGTAACTCATCGAATTCCTTTTTCCTTTTCTTTCATTCACCCGCCCTGATACCACTACTGCTACATTTTCAAATAGATGTAATTGATTTAGACATATATCTTCATGTTTACGCACGCATTAAGAACTCTTTCGGTTATGTGGCCTTTATCTTCGGAGGAAGTATCATGTTATCCCATAGTCTACAAAATATATATCTGTGTTATGATCCAAGTCTAAGTTTTGAAAAAGAAATACAAAGAAGAGGATCCATCATATCTAAAAAATCTTGTTTCTTTGAACATGAAGAGATAAAGAAGCCATTGCAATTGCCGGAACAACTAGGCCTACCAAAGGCACAAAAATAGAGGGTATGCTGGTGAAAGTTGTCATAGAATGAATACCTCGATTTAATATTTGTACCTGTTATAAAGATATCTTATAATCATTATAATTCGGATTTCAGTTTATTTGCCTTCTTGCTTTATTTGATTTTGCGGAAAAAAGAGTGCTCTTTTATGTTATAGAGGTTTACTGTTTAGTAATCAGTGATAGCGATGAAAAAGAGAAAAAGTCTACTTGTTGATTTCATTTTCATTCAAAGGAAAGAAAGCGTGGAACTGCAATAACTCACTAAGAACGCCTTTTAAAAGATTACGGGGTACGATTGGATCGAATAAGCCCTTATGGAATAAATATTCAGCCGCTTGTGAACCTTCAGGTACTGTCTTATTCAATGTTTGTTCTATTACTCTTTTACCCGCAAATGCAATGTAAGCGTTGGGTTCGGAAATAATTATATCTCCTAACATACCAAAACTTGCTGTCACTCCACCAGTAGTAGGAGATGTAAGGATTGATACATAAAATAATTTTTTATTTAATTGATAATCAAATAAAGCAGAAGAAATTTTAGCCATTTGCATCAAGCTCAAACTTCCTTCTTGCATGCGTGCTCCTCCAGAAGCACACACTAGAATAAGAGGTAAAAATTGATTGGTAGCATACTCGATCAAACGTGTAATTTTCTCGCCTACTACGGATCCCATACTACCTCCCATAAACATAAAATCCATAACCCCAATTGCTACGGGAATATTATTTAGTTGACCAGTACCAGTTTGAACAGCCTCGGTTAATCCTGTCTTTCTTTGATAAGAATCAATACGATCTTTATAAGGTTCCTCCTCTGAATGAAAGTCAATGGGATCTAGAGAGATCATCTCTTCATCCATAGGATTCCAAGTGCCCGGATCAATCGAAAGTTCAATTCTATCTGAACTACTCATTTTCAAATGAGACCCACATTGTTCACAAATATTCATTTTTGACTTAAAAAATTTCTTATAATTTAATCCATAACAATTTTCGCACTGAACCCACAGATGCCTGTATTTTTGAGTTATATGGAGATCATTAGATCTTTCTCTTATAGTTAAATCAAGATCATTTGTGATAGGTCTTAGACTGGAACTCCTCTTTTCACTACTATTTCCACCTTCACGACAAATGGAACTGTAAATGTAACTATCAATATCGATTTGAGAACAAAGATAATTGTCAACACAATTATTAATGTGAGTATTCCAGCTATCTTTAGTATCATACATCAAAGTATGATATCGGGGATCTTTCCTAGTAGATCCATTATTAGAATAACTCGAACTTCGATAACTATAAGAAGAAATTTCCAGTCCCCTCAGAAACGAATGATCATTGTCAATCTCAAAAAATTGATTTTCAATATCAAAATATATGGAATAACAATCCCTATTACTGTTCCTAATTAAAAAAGTGTTATCAGCGCTAAAATTCCGAATGCTCTCGACACCCCGATCGCGATTACTGTAATTAGAACTGTCAGCATCACTCCAACTAGGAATGTTTTTATCCCTACCATTTAGACTACAGTCTTTCCGTACACTAACATTTTCAATAGGACCAAGACTATTCCTTAATTTACTTAAACCGCACCGGTATTCTAACTTCCTTCTAGATAACATCGAATTGAACCACCTTTTTTCCATAGAACTTTTTTGCCCCTATTTACATGAAAATACAATAGAATAGACGAATAGTCATTGGATGGAAAATTTAATGCAAATATCATTTCCTATCAAAAAAAAAATGGAATTTAAAATGTATATTATCTAACTAAAAAATAAGAGTTCCCCATGTTATGCAAAATTCGCATCGAAAAAAGACATAGTTGTTCTCTCCTATGAAGAAGAAGAACTTTT